AGTAAGTAGTACTTTGATTGGACCGGGAATGGGAATTCTTTTTCTAACCTAAGAAACGGGCGAAAGGCTAATTACCTTTTGAAGCATCCCGTTTTTAGATTTCTGATTCATATGTATCTCAAGACCGACCAAGCAAGGGTTAACGTTGTGTAGTCGGGAATAGAGTTGCCGGTAGTCTTTGGCTAATAGCTAGAGGCAATAAAGCAGAGCTAGCGAAGGGAGACTAAAAGCAGAAGCTTTTTAAGCGCGCTCTGAAACAAAGGAGGCAGATAGGTGAATGAAGTGAGATCTTGGAGGCATTGCATTACCCCTGCTACAGTTGGAAAAGACTAGTTAGAAGCATATAGCTGAAGTAGCAGAGAAGTAAGACATAGGATTTGTCACACTGCGATTCCTTCTCGATGCTTTGAATAGCGTAGTTTCGTACGTATTGGGATATCAAAAAGCTTAATTACCGGTGTTAGCGGCAAATCCGCTGCACGAATACGCTGCTCGAAATAGAAAAAAACGTTGGATGCTGATAATCCGCTGTTATTAGCTTAGTAATTATTATAAATAAGAAGATTAGCTTTCCGTACTGACAAAAACATACTCTTTTACTACGTTTTATATTGACTATCTAAGAAGAAGAATAAATAAGAAAAAAGAAAGGACACTATAGTACATAGTGGAACTCAACTCATAGAAGAAAAATATGGAAGCCGAATTATCCAAATAATAGAATAGAGTTTCCCATATGTCCACAGTGACGCCCTTCTTAGGGCCCGTGCGTTCGGCGTAGCGTACTAAGTTAAGTTCCGCGCCAGCGAATTGAACCTTGGCTTCTTCGTTTCCAGAATGTCTGATGCAGCATCTTTCGCTTGACTTTTGTGTTGGCGAGTGCATGCGTCCACGGTCAGGGCTTTTTAGAATGTTTCCCCTTAAACTAAACAATGAACATCTCATGCTGTAATGATCTAAGCAACCCGGAAAGATTGATGTCTTTGCCCTGGCGGAGTCTGCTTTCGGCTAGGTGGGTCATCGAGAAGGGATTGGCTGGTGGGTAATGGTAAGTTCACATATGGGATGATAGATGGTTACAGCGCGGAATGGTCTCGATCTCCATGCAATGTGTCAAGGTGAGTGAGTTAATTGATCCGGATCAAAAGCTACGGCGTATGGATTGAATGGATTCTATCCGGCTGCACAAATGCTTCTTTGCTTAAGCACTCTGGCTTTGTTGAAAGAGGCCACGGCCCGCTGCGGGTACACTAAGTAAGCGAGACACTCTATCATAAAATCCTGGCTTACTCCCCTCCTAGCTTTCTTTCTTCCCGCGATAGGAAAGCGGCTTAAGTTCTTAACTAAACTAAAAAAAAAAGAGAAAGGCTCTCGAAGAAAGCCTATTCACTCCTAACCATATAGAATACTTGCACCTTAGCTATTCTATGCGATCCCTGTTAATAGGCTTTTTCGTTCTTACGGTACCTTGAGAAGTGCCTTTGATTCAATTCAGGTTTTTAAGCAGTTCACTTCCTTACTCTAAGGGGTAAGCAAATAAATTGCATTGCCTTTTATGACCAGTCACCAACAGCTTTTGAGCCAGGCCGATGAAAAACTTCCTTTTAAACTTAAAAAGAATACCCGTAGCGGCGATGCCTTTGCTTCTGAGTCACTTCATCTGAACCTTCTTGCTACCAAACAAAAAGAAGGCGTAGCACCTTTGAAACTATGAATCTTTGTTCTAGTAAGATGGCAGGCAAAGTCTAGCAGCATATTCTATTCTGAAAGTGTTACATCTTATTTTTGAGGAAGGCTTTTTTTATTATGTCAGTTCCTTCTTTCTTGGCCTCTTGGTAGACAGGATAGGCCCAAGCAAAGAGCTGGTTCACGAATGGGGGGGCGAAAGCAAAGGCTAAGAGCGAGGCCCGTCACACTCCGAAATAAGTGAACCTTCACTCATCCCAGGCTTGGAAAGAAGGATTACAAGGTTTCTTTTTTTACTTTAATGAGTTAGCTGGCTTAGAAGAGATTAGCATTTTGGGTATATCCCTATGCTCTGTAGTCGGGCTTAAGCCTCTTTCACCGAGGGTTTAAGCTGTGATTCGGTACTCGCAATAGTATGATTAGGATTCCGCTTGAACTACGCCCTCTATTAAAAGCAGAAAAGAATGTTTATTTAGTTTAGGAAGAGGAAAGAGTTGACATGAAGACAGCCCATAGGAGCTTTCTTTAAGGGATTGATCCTCCTCAGTTCTATAACGACAAGTTGAAGAGTCAATCTTTAGGCTAGTTTTTCTATAAGAAAGAGGAAGATGGTACCTTTTCCTTACTCTAAGAAGTAAGCAAGTAGAAACTACCTTTCGTTTAGAACGATATCTATGGTGCTTCAGTAGCGACACCTTTAATTCAAGAACTCCAGTTTTCCGCGGGTCTTCAGCCGGGCATTCATGCGTTGCGGTTGGGACAGTTGCGGAAGGGAAGCGAAGGAAGTGTAGCTATCCACAAAGAAGCTACTTACCTTCTTACTATCAATCAAAGTCAGAGAAAAAGATCCAAGCTAGCCCAAGCCCCGAAAGGAATCCATCTCTTTTTAACCCTATTATTAGATTGTCGATAAGATCTTTCTAAACCAATCCCGTCACTAACCTTACTTCGGCTGATCCGCTGAGAAAAGACGGGAAGGCAAAGTCCTTATCATGTACGTACCCCGACCTTAAGTTTGAAAAGCTGTTTCCTCGCGGCCGTAGAATCAATATTTGAGCTATGGGTCGATCCTGTCTTGTAGTTCGATACACTACTCTAAGGCCAGTTGCCTATACAACGAGTTTATAGTACAGTCAGCTTTGGTTATCGCTACACCCTCTCTAGACAAACGATTTGATTCAAGCCACTCCACTACTGGTACAGTAGCATCCTGCCTTAATAATCGTATAGGCACCCGGGAACCCTACTCAGTAAAGAAGGGGACTCCCTAAACGAGACTGCTAGCTGGTATGGAGAGACTAGCTTTGCTTCCTAGTCAAATATGCCCTCTCCGTCTTACTTTAATATGAAAGAAAGAAAAAAAAAACTTCCTGCTCGAACCTAATCAATGCGCCTATTCCCCTAAATCAAGACAAAAGGGATTCCACGGCTCAAGGGACTTTTTAGCCCAAAAGGTACCTACGTGACTTAGTTTAAGAGCTTCGGTATATAGAAAGCATATTATTTAATTTCTTATAAATTTCTTGCACTTTCTCCTCAAAGGAGCTCTTTCTTCCTTACACTTACAGCTACTGATCGAAGTCGAGCAAGAGGAAGAACTCCTACGCAAACAGAAAAGACTGGGGCTGTCAACTCCAACTGTAGCAGCAGTACATCAAGAGCGTCAAAGCTTAGAGCTTCTTCTCAAGCTGCCTATTCTGTGCGTGGGTTAACTATTGATCGGATAATTCTTGTTAAAGAAGCCTTTCCGTTCCTCTCCTTACCGTCGAGTTACTACGTTCCTTGCTTGAAGCCGTTGGCATTCCCCTATGCAGAGACAGTTTTCGCAATAGCTAGATTCTCAAGCTCTGATTCACTTGCACCCCTTTTTCTTTAAATTGGCATTAGCACGCAGCGAGCTTAAAAGAAAGAGAAGCTACTTTTTGAACCCCCATTCAAAGAGCTTCTGTCCATCCATTTCTTCTTTGCGGCAGACATCCCGAGGGAAAGATCTCTTTATATAAGTAATTCCCTCACATCCGATTCAAAGCAACTGCTTGGCCGGCTTGGGACAGGCTTGCTTGAGCGGATATGCGAACAGTAGCAGCTACTTCTTCCTAAGAGGAGAAAGAAAGCCAAGACAGACATATAATTGTTTACAGACAGACCGGATAAGGGCTTAGTCTAGAAGCTTCCGATCCCAACGTCCGACCTGTGCTATCCATTCTAGTGCGCTTAGGACTGATAGGGAGAATCTATCTTCTTATCAGTTAGTTATCGCTCATCAGATAGTCCCTTTGAAAATAAGAAGGTGGGTTCCAAACCTCTTGAGTTATGCTTCTGTTTCTTCTTCCTAAACTTGTACTGCCCTAGCCTTTCATCAGCCCTCGCGCACAGGTTTAGGACAAGAGCTCAACACAGTAAAAAAGCAGGTACTTTGCTTTAGGTCTCACTTCTCAACCCCTAGCACTGGCGAATTTTTCCACTCAGCTGCCTAGGATTCTAAGCCCAATAAAAGAAGACCAAAAGTGCCCCCTGCTTGACTCGCATCTCGACTTTTAATAACATGTGTTAAGCATATAGCTTCCAAATTTGCTAATCGGATCTTTTAGTTGCTAGTCACCTCAGCTCAGCAAAGAAGTCCGGTTCTTGGCTTGAAAGCAGTTGTCTTTAATTAATATAAGCATTCCGGGAAAATAGGAGGCGGGGTGGGGAAGACTTGCGGCCAATGTTCGAATGAATAAGCTTCTTCTTCTTTTTATTCTCTTATTCAAATTCTAGTTTCATTCCATATTTCCTGCTTCTGATAGGCCTCTTAGCGTGAGAGGAATCAACCCAAGGCCAAAAGGATCTACTCCTAGCTGGAATAGACCAGACAGGTCAGACAGAATGAATTCTATTGTTGTTGCTTCATCCACCACCCCTGCATTTTTCTTATCTATGTCCTCCCGCCCCCACGAAATGTAGCTTATGCGGAACCGATTAGTAGCTCTTGATTAAGGCCCAATTCATGTTCTTTTCAAGGCTTCTGAAATGAGCTTTCTATACGTCCGAAGGTAAAATCATGCAAGTTCAGCCAGCAAGCCATGAAGTTCATATGCTATCTAAACAAATGCCAAGTCCAGAGCATGTATTTAGTAAAGTACTAGATATATGCCCATAAGATAGATTTTTCGATAGATGAATGAATGGTGCTTACATTATCAAAAATGTAGCACAGGCATTCTGGCATAAAGCGCACATTAGCTGCTTCGACCCAGATAAGAAGATATAAACCCATGTATAGTATCTTCCTTTGCTGAACTTCCTGCTGTCCTTGAGGGAGCCTATAGAGAGAAGAAAAAAGAGAATATAAATCAAGTGAATTTACAATCATGAGAGCCAGAACAAAGTAACTCCTTGATCAGTAATGTGGTAAAATCATAAGCATTTAGAACAGAGACTAAAATCTCGCACCTTAAACTAAACTGTGTTTTCGTCCCAAATACTTGCACCAGGTTTTGTAGTTTTAGAAAAGCTTGTTCATAACAGCATCAACAGCTCGATCATCAAACTGCACATAGACAATGAGTTCACCAAAATCCAGATTTTTCAGTATTGGGATAAAAAGCCAGCCCAGCCAATTATTTAAGACATTATGCTTGTTAGGTGCAATGTCAATGCAGCGGCATCCACCGTATAGATAAAACCAACACAACACAGTCACACTATGAGATGATAAAAAGTTTACTAGCTTGTTCAGAGGCTCCGGCTTTGGATTAAGTCTAATACGAACATTGGCAAGTAGTATTATCAAGTTCTCCCGCGGGTTCCTGACATTGTCTCTCTACAAAAAAAAATGTGAATGTAGGCAACAAGGGAACATGCCTGAAATCTAAACATGGCTCTCAGCCAATCAAAAAGATCCAAGTCATTCGTTGTCCGCTCTTTCCCTTCTTTTTCGTACCACGGTAATTAAAAAAAAAAGTTCTTAACTGTTAGAATAATGGTCTTTTTGGTATTTGATACATTGCGGTCGATAACGTTAGTGAATTAGGGGAAGGTACGGAAAGAGAGGGATTCGAACCCTCGGTAAACAAAAGCCTACATAGCAGTTCCAATGCTACGCCTTAAACCACTCGGCCATCTCTCCTACATAATCTTATGATTATGACCCAGAAACCGAAAGAATTAAGAAATTAAGAAAATCCTTTCAAGTTTAAGATTTCTCAACAACAACTCTTCCTATGAGCAACCTCATAGATCTATTACAAATCGTCCATAGCATAGATTTTTTATTTTATGGTGTCTACACGCTATGCACACAAAATAGATTGTTATTCTATTTTCATCATGGAATGATTGATTATTCGATTTTGGATCATAATAAAAGAAAAACTTCTCGAGTTATCAGAATCTGTAAGACAAATTCCTTGATTCTTCAACTTCGATGAAATAGGTTTAGTTCGGTTCATTAGTATACTACTACATTTGAATGAAATCAAATCGGATTAAAAAAAAAATTCAATGAATTCGTTACAAACAAACAATTGTTGCAAGGAACGCTTCTTTTGAAGTGAAAAGAAAGAAAACAGCTAGTTCAGTGAAAGTATTCAGAAGAAAATGTCTCTTTCGGTTAAGAGGACTCATCCAGGCCCCTTCTTAGTCAACGGACTGCTAGGATAAGGGGTTGAAAAAAGAGCTCTTTCTGGTGCAATATAGTATAGTAAGCGTTAGTTCAGTCAAGCTTTCTTACTAAAGGGAAAGGAGTTCATGATTTCAATCCTTCTTGCTCTTTCTTTTCTTCTCGGACGGTCTTCTTTTTTTCTTCCTAGCTTGAAAAAGTCTTTCCTTTCCGGCTAGGAAGCAGATGAGGATGCTGAAACTTTTTGCTCTTATGGCTAGTAGCAGTTGCTCGTAGTCCCTTACTAGTCAAGGGGCTTCAATCCATACTTTCAGTAAGCGGTTTAAGTAAGAAAAAGAAAGAGAGCCGGCTAGTTCTTATAGTGGTAAACCCAAAGCGAGATCGGAGTAGGAAGACCATGAGTGGTGAAGTTCTTTTCCCAAGCCATCGAAGAAAGGCCTAGCCAAAGGAGAGAGACTTATGACGGGCTAATCAAAGAAGCATGTATTTACAGACAGGAATGTCATAACCTGCTCGAATAGGCCAATAAAGAAAGATATGGAATTCCTCGCTTTGAAAGGAATTGGTAGAGAATGACTGGAGGTATCCAATCAACTGAAACCGGCTTCGATCTTTTCTTAAGACGAAAAGGATGTCATATGAATGAGAAGAGAGGGATAGGGACAGGCAAGTAAAGAAGTAAGGATGCACTAGAATGCACGAATCCTATGTCTTAAGCATAGTGAGAGTAGGAATGCTTAGTAACATGCAGTCAGTCCAAGCAGTCCCTCGGTTTCAAGCCAGTAGCCAGTCGAATGCGAGCCAAGCTAGGTAAGCCAGTGGTTCTTTTCAATCAATCAAGCGAGCCAATCGGTCAAAAGGGCTTGTCTTCGGTCTGTCAATAAACTACCTTCTCTCCCTGCTCTCAGTCAGTCCAGGCAAAGGGGAAAAGGATTGCAAAGAGTGCAAAGGGTACCAAGCAATCTCGCAAGCTTCCGTTTTCAAGCAAGCAAAGAAGGAAGTACTCTCTAAGGAAGATTTCTTCTCGGCAGAGAAGAGGGGACAAGCTCTATGCTTAGCCTACCTCGTAAGAAGAACCCTTAAAAAACTAATAAGGGAAACGGAAAACTTTCTTTACGCTAATAGCTAATATAGAGAGGCGCAAAGGACAGATATGCCAATTTTGCATAAGAAGAAAGTTTCATTGCCTCTATCAATGAATTTGAAATAAGCTAAAAAGCTCTTTCTCGATTCGCCGCATTTCTATCTCTTACTATCAAAAAGAAGACTAGCTTTCCGGTATCTTCACTAACTCGATTCAAGAGCGACTCCCAGACAGAGAAAAAGATTTCATCTTTCTTTTCTATCCGATATTAATACATTGAATTCGAGATGCAAATTGAATAGGAATGAACCCATAGAGTGGTGAACAAATTCATAGCTGCCGCTTTCTTTCATTTCATAAGGGAATCCAATTTCCCAACCCAAGTTTCTTTTATTTAGAACATCTTGCCAGTATGCAAGAAAAACAGAACAGACAAGTACGAGTGTGTGTCGACTTCAGAGACCTAAATGCAGCTTGCCCTAAAGATGACTTCCCATTACCAATAAGCGAACTCATAATTGACGGCAACAGTGCCTTTTGAAGCCATATAATTCATGGACGTTGATAAGATCCTTCCATTTAGTAGCACCTTAGGATGGCATAGCCTTCAAGTTAAGGGCGAGGTTCAAACGAGGAAAGGCCCACGGTGGATACCTAGGCACCCAGAGACGAGGAAGGGCGTATTAATCGGCGAAATGCTTCGGGGAGTTGAAAATAAGCGTAGATCCGTTTCATATTGAATCACAGCCATTTTCCCTCTTTCTTGGGAAGAGAGGATAACACTCCGGGGGAAAAGCCTGAGCCTTTGATGAGCAAGAAGCCAATGTTGTAATTCTTGAGGATGATTCTTTGAAGCAATAGTTCCATAAGAAAGTACATGAGACTCTTTTACTTTCAAGCTCCGAAGAAGAGTGAAACTGACCCCATTTCGTCTCGTTTACCTTCCTTCCCTTTCGACTGGTGGGACGAAGTCGCATTGATTGAATCGGCGAGACTAGTGAGCTATGCACGGAAAAAGCCTAGTGACGTGGTGGGACACATGCTGCTCAAATTGCTCAATAAGTAGGCTTTTTTACAGCTTCTTCTTTGGTTAATCTATGACATCGTCGGCTTGGTCATCTGTCTCTTGATCGTTTGAGTACTTTAGTTCGTGGTGGTGCCCTAGGTAGTGTCCCTGTGTCGGAGTTGTCTCCATGTATGGCCTGTAAACAGAGAAAACTTTTGGCCTTACCTTACTTCCACTTCTTTATGTGTGATAGGCTTCGTCGCAGCCTATGCTGTGATGGAGAGATCGAAAGCATTAGGGTCGTGGCGTGAATGTGAAATTCCCCTTCTTTCGCCGACATCAGGCCTATTATAGCACCAGCTCTTCGTTTTTCTATGTCTCTTTTAGACTAATGATGTTCCCACGGTTCGAAGATTACCTGATTTTCACACTTGACTTTAACTTATTAGATTCAGAAACATTAATTTCACATAATATCTCGACGTAGCGAGGAAATTTCTTTCAATTGAAAGAAAAAAAGTAAGCCCGAAACCAAATGGCATGTGAAAAGCATAAAAAAATCCTACCGCTGGGATCCCGCAAGGAGCCTTTTCACAGTCCCAGGAATAATGAGATTCTTCAATTTCGTACCACGGTTTATGAAGGCGGGAAGAAATTTCCACGCTCTACTAAAAAGGATAAATAGAATAAGATGCGATTAATAAGAAAGCATTCGATGAAATTAGCTCAAACGAAAGAAGCCCACCTTCTTTCCCCTGCTCCATTGCTGAAACAGGGCCCCCCCCTTTAAAAACTGGGGCTACTCCCTAAAAGAATCGATCAAAAAGAACATGAAATCATTGGAACTGCAGAAGTTGGGCCCGAAACTTGAAACCTCCCTTACCTTGTTAGGCCGATTTGATAATTGGAAACGTCACGGAGTACCCTTTTATACGGAGCGCTGTCCCGTATATTGGCTGTTTCTAAGCTTCGCTTCAGGGCTTTTCTTGTGAGAAACCTTGCCTGTGCCGGCGCCGTTAAAGCCGAACTCCTCCATTTCCGGCGAGTTTCAATGATGGAGTTTTCGGTGAAGCCGTCTTCACGCAGCGCATATTCCAGCTTAAGTTCTAGCTTAAATTGCATCTCCACGAGCCCCTCATCAAACTTGGGTTCGAACCCAGCCGCGACCCACCCGCGAAAGAAGCTTTCCAGCTCCTCGCGGCGTACCGAATCCTCCATTAATGGGGGTTCCCGAAGTGTGTCCGCCAGCTCCCGAAACTCGGCGGATCCCATGCGAAGGAAAGGAAATTCCTCCGACAATGATGGGGAATCTCGATTCATCTCCCTTGAGTCCGGGACAGCCGAAATTAGGGCTGTTGGCTCAGAGGGACCCGGGAGACCAGGCATGTTTGGGCCAGGTGCTGCACCACCTTCACCAGGCATTCCGTAAGGAAGACGAGGAAAGAAGGGCCTTATGATCTCCCCAAGCTCATCCATGAGCAGAAATCCAAGCTCGACCCCCCCCTTAAAAAGAATGAGCGCGAGTAAGAAGCGCAGACTCAGGAATAGAAGTATTTGCCCTTTTTGGGACAAGTTTCTCAAATAAGGCAAAGCAAAAATCCAAGTATAGGCCGCTCTTTCA